TTCTATCCATATATGTTCTGATCGACAACTCATACTTGATCCAGTTGATTTTTTTGGAATTGAGAGAATACCCCAAATGAATTTGACTTTAGTCCTTTTGTTTCCGAAGTAACTCGCATCAACTAGCACTAGTTTGATGTGACCCTTTAGGAGTAATTCATTAAATTCGTTAGATCTAAACTAATAACATACCCTTCGTATGATCTCACTAAAGATAGCCAAATAGATAGACCAACTTTACAGTTAAGCTATCCGTCGATTCGGGTCTATTTGAAAATAGCTAGAATCCATTGACCCCTATAGCATTTTATGGAGACATAAGAGTTTTTCGGCGGAAGCCGCTTATACTATACCATATTTTGCTAAATGGATATCTGTGTTATGATACAAACGTCAGTTTTGAAAAAAAAAATAGATGAGATTTTGTGCCATCGGCTCTAAACAATCTTGTTTTTTTGAACATGAAGAAATAAAGAAGCCATTGCGATTGCCGGAAATACTAGGCCTACTAAAGGCACCAAAACAGAGGGAAAGTTAAGAGTTGTCATAGAATGGGTACCTCGATTTACTATTTGTACCTGTTATTTTTATTTATATTTTATATTTATAATATAAAGATATCTTATTATATATAAAGATATCTTATTATAATTTGATAATTCTAAATTGGAATTATTATTATTACTTAATATGTATTAAGTATAAATCTAAGTATCTATCTAAGTGAGTATATAATGTAGTTTCAAATCTTTCTACATGAAAGATTTGAAAGGATATGGATGAGATATTATTTTCTTCATTTTTTGCTCTTGTCTTCGAATTTCATTTACTAAACAAAAAGTTTCTTAAAAATTAATTAGATTCTATTTATAATTAGATTCTATTTATATTCAATATCAATATTGAATATATTGAAGGGTTTGTTAGAATCCCATCCAGCAGGGATTCTTAGTCAAAATAGGATTATCGTAAGATATAGAAAAATAAAAAATTCTATATTTTATAGATTTTCATTATATATGACGAGAAGAGTAGATTTTTTTGATTTGCCTAATTTCACGAAAATAAGAATTTCATTTCTTGATCAATAATCAGGAATATAGAAAAAGGGGCGGATTTTCTGTGACTTTTGATTCTTTATATAATTAGATCTTATGTCAACAAAGAAAACCCCATTCGTCTAATTTTGACTTGGATTCCGATAAACTAATTACTTGTTTGCTCAAAATAATTGAACTTAATGTTCTAATTTTGATTCAAAGGAAAGAAAGTGTGGAGTTGAAATAACTCACTCAGAACGCTTTTTAAAGGATTACGTGGTACGATTAGATCGAATAAGCCCTTCTGGAATAAATACTCAGCCGCTTGTGAACCCTCGGGTACTGTTTTATTCAATGTTTGTTCAATTACTCTTTTACCCGCAAAGGCAATGTAGGCATTGGGTTCGGCAATAATGATATCCCCCAACATACCAAAACTAGCTGTCACCCCACCGGTAGTAGGAGATGTAAGAATTGGTACATAGAATAACTTTTTATTTGATTGATAATCATATAAAGCAGAAGATATTTTAGCCATTTGCATCAAGCTCAAACTTCCTTCTTGCATGCGTGCCCCTCCGGAAGCACACACTATAATAAGAGGTAGAACTTCTTTAGTAGCGTATTCAATCAAACGGGTAATTTTCTCCCCGACTACGGATCCCATACTACCCCCCATAAACTGAAAATCCATAACCCCAATTGCTACGGTAATACCGTTTAGTTGCCCTCTGCCTGTTTGAACAGCCTCGGTTAATCCTGTCTTTCTTTGATAAGAATCGATACGATTTTTATAAGGCTCCTCCTCCGAATGAAATTCAATGGGATCCAGAGAGACCATGTCTTCATCCATAGGCTCCCAAGTGCCCGGATCGATCAAAAGTTCGATTCTATCTGAACTACTCATTTTCAAATGATATCCACATTGTTCACAAAGATGCATTTTTGATTTAAAAAATTTCTTATAATTTAATCCATAACAATTTTCGCATTGAACCCACAAATGCCGGTATTGTTGAGTTACACCCAGATTAGTAGAACTTTCTGGTATAGTTTGATCACTCGTTCTGGTATCCTCGTTTTGACTACTATTTCCACTTTTACCACAAATGGAACTAGAAATGTAATTGTTACTGGAATTGTCACTACCACTTACAATGTAACTATCAATACAGATTTGGGACTGAAGATAACTGTCAATGCAACTATTAATGTGATTATTCCAAGTATACTGAGTATCATCCATGTAACGATCGTGGTCGGGATTCTTACTCTTAGATCCATTATTCAGATAACTAGAATTCCGATAAAAAGAACTTTCTAGTTCACTCCAAAAAGGATGATCATTGGCAATCTCAAAAATATGATTTTCAATATCAAAATATATAGAATAACTGTCCCCATTACTATCTTTCACTAAAAAAGTATCATCAGAGAAAAAATTCCGAATGTCCTTGACG